AAATAAAGAAATAGTTAATATATTCAAGATAATTATGTATTTACAAAATACCGTCTCAATTCATCCTATTTCATCAGATCCGGGGTGTGATATGGTTCCGAAGGATGAACTGGACAGTTCCAATAAGATTTCATTCTTGAACAAAAATCCATTTTTTTATTTATTTCATCTATTCCATGACCGGAACAGGGGGGGATACACGTTACACCACGATTTTGAATCAGAAGAGAGATTTCAAGAAATGGCGGATCTATTCACTCTATCAATAACCGAGCCAGATCTGGTGTATCATAAGGGATTTGCCCTTTCTATTGATTCCTCCGGATTGGATCAAAAACAATTCTTGAATGAGGTATCCAACTCCAGGGATGAATCGAAAAAGAGATCTTTATTGGTTCTACCTCCTATTTTATATGAAGAGAATGAATCTTTTTATCGAAGGATCAGAAAAAAATGGGTCCGGACCTCCTGCGGGAATGATTTGGAAGATCCAAAACCAAAAAGAAAAAGAGTGGTATTTGCTAGCAACAACATAATGGAGGCAGTCAATCAATATAGATTGATCCGAAATCTGATTCAAATACAATATAGCACCTATGGGTACATAAGGAATGTATTGAATCGATTCTTTTTAATGAATAGATCCGATCGCAACTTCGAATATGGAATTCAAAGGTATCAAATAGGAAATGATACTCTGAATCATAGAACTATAATGAGATACACGATCAACCAACATTTATCAAATTTGAAAAAGAGTCAGAAGAAGTGGTTCGATCTTCTTATTTTTATTTCTCGAACCGAGAGATCCATGAATCGGGATCCTAATAGATACAAATGGTCCAATGGGAGCAAGAATTTCCAGGAACATCTCATTCCTGAGCAGAATAGCCGTTTTCATTTTCAAGTAGTCTTCGACCGATTCCGTAAAGTCTTCGATCGATTCCGTACAGCCTTCGATCGATTACGTGTTAATCTATATTCGATCGATTGGTCTAAGGTTATCGACAAAAAAGATTTGCCTGAGTTACCTTCTCGCCTTTTGTCCAAGTTACTTCTTTTTTTGCCCAAGTTACTTCCTTTTTTGTCCAAGTCTCTTCTCTTTTTGTATAACTCACTTTCTTTTTTCTTTGTGAGTTTCGGGAAGATCCCCATTCATAGGTCCGAGATCCGCATCTATGAATTGAAAGGTCCGAATGATCAATTCTGCAATCAGTTGTTAGAATCAATAGGTCTTCAAATCGTTCATTTGAAAAAATTGAAACCCTTCTTATTGTTATTGGATGCCCGTGATACTTCCCAAAAATCGAAATTCTTGATCAATGGAGGAAGAATATCACCATTTTTGTTCAATAAGATACCAAAGTGGATGATTGACTCATTCCATACTAGAAAGAATCGCAGGAAATCTTTTGATAACACGGATTCCTATTTCTCAATGATATCTCGCGATCAAGACAATTGGCTGAATCCCGCGAAACCATTTCATAGAAGTTCATTGATATCTTCTTTTTATAAAGCAATTCGATTCTTGAATAATCAACATCACTTCTGCCTCTATTGTAGCAAAAGATTCCCTTTTTATGTGGAAAAGGCCCGTATCAATAATTATGATTTTACATATGGACAATTCCTCAATATCTTGTTCATTCGCAACAAAATCTTTTCTTTGTGCGGCGGTAAAAAAGAACATGCTTTTTTGGAGATAGATACTATTTCACCAATCGAGTCACAGGTATCTAACATATTCATACCTAACGATTTTCCACAAAGTAGTGACGAAAGGTATAACTTGTACAAATCTTTCCATTTTCCAATTCGATCCGATCCATTCGTTCGTGGGGCTATTTACTCGATCGCAGACATTTCTGGAACACCTCTAACAGAGGGACAAATAGTCAATTTTGAAAGAAGTTATTGTCAACCTCTTTCAGAGATGAATCCATCTGATTCAGAAGAGATGCATCAGTATCTCAATCTCAATTCAAACATGGGTTTGATTCACACTCCATGTTCTGAGAAAGATTTCCCATCCGAAAAGAGGAAAAAACGGAGTCTTTGTCTAAAAAAAGGGCTTGAGAAAGGGCAGATGTATAGAACCTTTCAACGAGATAGTGCTTTTTCAACTCTCTCAAAAAAATGGAATCTATTCCAAACATATATACCATGGTTCCTTACTTCGACAGGGTACAAATATCTAAATTGGATATTTTTAGATACTATTTCAGACCTATTGTCGATACTAAGCAGCCACAAATTTGTATCCATTTTTCATTATATTATGTATAGGTTGGATAGATCATGGCGAATTATTCAGAGAAAATTGCGTCTTCCACAATGGAATCTGATAAGTGAGATTTCGAGTAAGTTTTCACATAATCTTCTTCTGTCCGAAGAATTTAGTCATCGAAATAATGAGTCACCATTGATATCGACACATCTGAGATCGCCAAATGTTCTGGAGTTCTTCTATTCAATCCTTTTCCTTTTTCTTGTTGCTGGATATCTCGTTCGTACACATCTTCTCTTTTTTTCTCGAGCCTACAGTGAGTTACAGACAGAGTTCGAAAAGGTCAAATCTTTGATGATTCCATCATACATGATTGAGTTGCGAAAACTTCTGGATAGGTATCCTACATCTGAACTGAATTCTTTCTGGTTAAAGAATCCCTTTCTAGTTGTTCTGGAACAATTAGGAGATTCTCTAAAAGGAAGACGGCCTTTTGCTTTTGGCGGCAATCGGAATCTCATCGATCTCATCAGTATCATACTAAATCCCATCAATCTCATCAGTATCATACCAAATCCCATCAATCGAATCGCTTTTTCGATAAATACGAGACATCTAAGTCATACAAGTAAAGCGATCTATTCCTTGATAAGAAAAAGAAAAAACGTGAATGGTGATTTTTTTGATGATAAAGATGATAAAGTCGAATCCTGGGTCTCGAATAACGATGAGATTGAGGATACAGAAAGAGAATTCTTGGTTCAGTTCTCCACCTTAACGACAGAAAAAAGGATTCATCAAACTCTATTGAGTCTGATTCATAGTGATCATTTATCTCATAGTGATCATTTATCAAAGAATGACTCTGGTTATCAAATGATTGAACAACCGGGAGCAATTTACTTACGATACTTAGTTGACATTCATAATAAGTATCTAATGAATTATGAGTTCAATACATCCTCTTTAGCAGAAAGACGGATATTCCTTGCTCATTATCAGACAATCGCTTATTCACAAACCTCGTGTGGGGCTAATAGTTTTCATTTCCCATCTCATGGAAAAAGCTTTTCGCTCCGCTTAGACCTATCCCCCCCTAGGGGTATTTTAGTGATAGGTTCTATAGGAACTGGACGATCCTATTGGGTCAAATACCTAGCGACAAATTCCTATGTTCCTTTCATTACAGTATTTCTGAACAGGTTCGTGAAGAACAAGCTTATTCCGTTTGATTTTGATGATAGTGACGATAGTGATGATAGTGACGATCGTGACGATAGTGACGATAGTGACGATATTGATGTTGATGATAGTGACGATATTGAGATTGATGATAGTGACGACCGTGACCTTGATACGATCGATATCGTCACTAGGATGAATGGGCTAACTATGGATATGATGCCGCCGGACCTAGACCTACTTTATATCCCCCTTCAATTCGACTTAGCACAAGCAATGTCTCCTTGTATAATATGGATTCCAGGCATTCATGATCTGGCTGTGAATGAGTTTTATTACTTATCCCTCGGTCTATTAGTGAACTATCTCTCCAGGGATCGTGAAAGATGTTCCACTAGAAATATTCTTGTTATTGCTTCGACTCATATTCCCCAAAAAGTGGATCCCGCTCTAATAGCTCCGAATAAATTCAATACATGCATTAAGATACGAAGGCTTCTTCTTCCACAACAACGAAAGCACTTTTTCACTCTTTCATATACTAGGGGATTTCACTTGGAAAAGAAGATGTTCCATACTAATGGATTCGGGTCCATAACTATGGGTTCCAATGTACGAGATCTTGTAGCACTTACCAATGAGGCCCTATCGATTAGTATTATACAAAAGAAATCCATCATAGACACTAATATAATTAGATTCGCTCTTCATAGACAAACTTGGGATTTGCGATCCCGGGTAAGACCGGTTCGGGATCATGGGATCCTTTTCTATCAGGTAGGAAGGGCTGTTTCACAAAATGTACTTCTAAGTAATTGCTCCATAGATCCTATATCTATCTATATGAAGATGAAGAAGAAATCATGTGAAGGGGATTCTGATTTGTACAAATGGTACTTCGAACTTGGAACGAGCATGAAGAAATTAACGATACTTCTTTATCTTTTGAGTTGTTCTGCCGGATCGGTCGCTCAAGACCTTTGGTCTCTACCCGGACCTGATGAAAAAAATGGGATCAATTCTTATGAACTCGTTGAGAATGATTCGGATCTAGTTCACGGCCTATTAGAAATAGAAGGCGCTCTGGTGGGATCCTCGCGGACAGAAAAAGATTGCAGCCAGTTTGATAATGATCGAGTGACATTGCTTCTTCGGCCCGAACCAAGGAATCCCTTAAATATGATGCAAAATGGATCTCGTTCTATCGTTGATCAGAGATTTATCTATGACGAATCGGAGTTTGAAGAGGGGGGAGGAGTCCTCGACCCGAGAAAGGAAGAAAGGGAAGGAGTCCTCGACCGGAGTAAGGAGGATTTTTTCAATCAAATAGTTTGGGCTCCTAGAATATGGCGCCCTGGGGACTTTCTATTTGATTGTATCGAAAGGCACGATGATTTGGGATTTCCCTATTGGGCCAGGTCATTTGGGTACGAAGGGATCCTTTTTGATTATGATGAATGGGGTGAGCCTCGAAGAAAGATTCCAGAGCTTGAAGAGCTTGAAGCGCTTCTAGAGCTTCCAGAGATTCAAGACCATCCAGAGCTTAAAGAGCTTCTAGAGCTTCGAGATCTTCTAGAGTTTGAAAGGC